GACAGTCGTCTTCTAACATTACCGACCTTTAAATATCGGGTTTTCATCAATTTCACATAACATAAAAAAAGCTCTTTTCATCATCAGAAAAAACCCGGTTTCCGAGACCTCTTTTGCATTGCATTACCATAACGAAAAGAAAAAAAAAGAGAGAAATTTTTCTTGTGATTTGGAATGAACCTTTCTCGGTGGAAGAAAAGGAATAGCGATGGATTTCTATGGAGCATCCAGGAACAAGAAGGTTCAATCGGACGACGAATTCTTACGTGGTCCAAGGAAATCAAAGGCCCGCTTCCACGATTTCATCTATATCGAATCTTAATATCAGAATAGCTTATATAGTCATGATTCAATTCAGATCCACTGCACTTACTTTTGATTGATTTCTCATTTTTCGGATCTGATTGGAACCGATGACTTACGCCTATTTCTTAGGGCGTTTAAAGAGCGCGACTCTACCGCTTAGTTAAAAAGGTCCATTTGATTCAATTCATGAATTAGCCCACTATGAGTTTACTGCATTTGCATTTATAAATATATTAAATTATAGATTTTTTATGATAATTATTTATATAATAAATAATAATATAGTATATCATTCGTGTCTCTGTTACAACACGGCGAAACAAAAAGGTTCGAATGAAATCCAATGAGAAAAAATAATAAGAATTTTTAGGCTGTATACCTAATTTTCCTGGGATTGTAGTTCAATCGGTCAGAGCACCGCCCTGTCAAGGCGGAAGCTGCGGGTTCGAGCCCCGTCAGTCCCGACCTAGGATCCGATGAATCGATCAATTCATCTCTCCATTATCTGTGAAAGGGGGCAAAGAGTAGGATATAATTCCCAGCAGGAGAATCCTTCTTTCGTTTCGCATTTCTCATCGGACAAATCAAGTCAAGGAATCAAAATAAGAATAACGAGTACCGATTGATGGGGGAGAGTTACTATTACACAAGAAGACTGATAAGATCTAATCTATTAAATATCTATATAATGCTTTTAATGCTCATCCCTTAGCGCAAACACTAAGCAAGTAAACTACTTTCCTTTAAAGCTTTCGTTTCAGCGATTTCTTCCACCAAGATACCCTCCTAATTTTGAAGAAGCCCTCAATCAGGGAAGAAAGCTATGATAGAAGAAATAGAGGCTCTAAAGAAGAACGACACTTGGGAACTGATCACGTTACCAAGAGGCAAACGTACGGTTGGCTGCAGGTGGGTCCCTGAAACACAAAGCTGATGGCTCCATCGAGAGGGCTCGTATTGTGGCGAAAGGTTTCACACAAACCTATAGCATCGATTATCTCGAGACGTTTGCTCTTGTGGCCAAACTAAACTCAATTCCATACGAGTCATTCTGTCAGTTGCAGCTAACAGATCTTGGCCACTGCATCAGCTCGATGTCAAAAGGGCCTTTCTTCATGGAGACCTCCACCAGGTTTTCGAGCTCAGGGGGAGGAAGGGAAAGTTTTCAGGTGAAAAAAGGCGATATATGGTCTCAAGCAGTCTCCTCGGGCTTGGTTCGAGATATGAAGTTTGGTTATGACGAAGATCGATGGGTTTCCAGAGAAGCAATGCTGATCATTCCGTGTTCATAAAAAGGAGAAAAGAGGAAACTACTGTTCTCCTAGTGTACTCAGTTTAGAACTCTAAATTAACTAAATTTATATATTAGTAAGAACTGCAGCTAGTAAGCAAGTCGAGTAATACAGCTATTATTAAGTCGAGCGAGCTTTCGCTAATACTAATCAAAGACGAAAAGCTAAGGTCAGAATTCGCATAGAGATGATAGGCGCTTATCGTGGAGCGCGGTAGTCTCCCTTAAAACCGCTACCGATTCTTGAACAGAAAGCGGTATGCTTGCGAAGACCATTTCTGGTCTATCCGTGTTAATGAAATCCATCCCGTGAAACGCTAAGCGAGTAAACTACCTTACACATGGTAAAAAATTCCTGCAAAGAAGTGGTTGCTTCTCTCATAGGAAAAGAGTCCGATAAGTATCCCTTAGTCTGAGCAGCTTGTTCCTTTGGAACGTTAGCATCATCTTTGGATTTCAGTCAAACAAGGAATATATTAGACTCCATCTTGTTTATGAGTTCATGATCAGGCCGAGAGATAATAGGCATAATAGCCTGAATACCAAAATTATCAACATTGGAATTGTTAGCAGCCGGAGATGGGTCAATGGCTTCTACTATTACCTGATGAGAAGAATCAACCCTTAACCGGCAATCATGAGAAGGGGTGCTGGTTGAAGGATCAGCAGAAATCTGTATGTGCTGAGAAGTTTCTTTATTAACAGAAAAAAGATTCTGCTCCGTCTGATTGTCCGCAGTATTGTTTGGAAGATTCTATGTATTATCAAAAGATGATTGGATGGTGTTGCCCGTTGGCCTTTCGTCCTTTCCTGAGGTACGTTGTTCTTATTTGTGACACCCATATGGTTTGTGTCTGACCCAGCATAGTGCTTTTCTTGCCGTTGTTCATTCTTCTTTGAAGCCGAAAAATTATAGTGAGGCAGCAAGGATCCCTCAGTGGCAGCAGGCCATGTCTGAGGAATTGCCAGTCTTGCGGAAGACGTCGTTCATTACCTTATCAGATAGAGAGGGGCTCAAACCTCTTCCTGACGGAAATACCACCATTGAGGGAAATTCAGACTCACTCTTGGTATCGATTCTGAGAAGACTTTTGCCCCGCCGGCAAGGGTTACTTTTGTACGGGCTCTGATTGCAGTTGTTGCCACGGTGAGAAAGTAGTCTTTGTTCCGGGAATGCTTTTCAGAAAGGAAAACTACGGAAAGCACCTTAAAAACTAATGGAGATCCGACTGATGTGATAGTTCCAGTTTCTGCACTCCAGAAGCAAGCAACGGACAGTTTACACAGATGCGACAGGAGAGGCAATAGAGGACCGGGTTGGCCCCTTTCCGACAGATAGAGATAACACTGATTTACTGGATACAGGAGACTTTCCAGTTTCCGGATGACCTAAAAATTCGCTACTAAAAGAAGGCCGATATGCGCCTATTTATTACCGGATTCCAACCGTCCATAGGAAATAAGTACTTATACTTTATACATACGTCTTTTCATTCTTCAGAGCCTACTCTTGCTGGAGTTGTGGCTGGGTCAGATTCCATAACCTCTGCTAATCTCCGAGCTGCCTTTCCTTCGGCTTGTAACAAGCGCGAGGCCATTATTTGATCGTTTACGGCCTTCGGCTATTTATTTGATGGACGTGTGCCCTATTGGAGCCGCGGCCTTACTTCTTAGTCAGATTTTGATAAAAAATGGTGGGGGTTTCCCTGAATCGCCTATAGTAAGGAGCTATGAGGCCCTTCCCTTCTCCTAACTCTCTCCATTCCCGGTGGAGAATCCCCATGTTGAAAATAACCGCGTTACCATTATAGACAGCATGGCCAAGAATGGAGACTCTCATATTAGTTCAAAATTAAGGTCTTCCTCTGGGCGGGCGGACCCTCTTTCTTTTATTGTATTGCTGCCATGCGTAAGAAAGAGATAACGGTGATTTCTGAAAAAACTCGGACTTAGGGCACGATCGTTTCATTTGTATTCATCCGGAAAGAAGAGCTGGTGGTATTTTGGACTAAACAGGTAAAGATTTCTGAACCCCTTTTAATATCTAAACTTAGACTTAGACAAAAAAAATTTTGTTTTATAGCAGAGCGTCTGGCCACACTTGCTAATGGCGATTGGAGAGTTTTAGTGAGACTACGGTGAATCATCTCACTAGAGATAAATCTGATCAAAATCCTTAGCGTTTCACACTAAGCAAGTAAACTACCTTCACCCCAGAACTAATAATGGAGAATGGTAATCCAACTGATTTACGACTATACCAGGAATAATTGGCTGCTTAAGACCGGAATTTATCTAACGCTTAACAAGATTCGATTCGCGCTAAAAAAAGACTAAAATGGCTGTACAGGGCCAATCTAGTAGTTTGGTACCTTTGCCATACGGTAGGGCAAGAGACCTGTTCGTGAGCTCGGGAAGTTTGATGAACTACTGGCAAGGTTTCATTTGTAAGCACATCACTTTCGGGCGAGATCCTTACCGCTTGGCGGAACAGAGCGGCGTGGGGCAGATATAAAGGCAGCAACCTGGATTTGACCATAGCGTTGAGCTGGGCCAGCAACCCACAGTACATCGATATGCGTAATTCATTAATTATGTGAGGGCACTTGGGATATCATAAAGATAGTTCTATCCTGTCACTGGCCTCCCATAAGTGACATCGTTCCAGCAGGAGGAAATTGGCGGATGAACAAACATAGAGTGAGTAATATATGTTGTCCGATCTTTCAGACAGATACGACCCTCCAGAGGAGCCATCCCGAAGAGCCGAGAGATGGCATCCTCTTCAATCTCAATCCGCTTCTCTTTTCCTTTGTCCTTGGCTACTGGGGGTTGACGTTCGGGTAGTGTCTTCCCTTTTCTGAGTTGCATCTGGTCTACCACCTTAGGCTTTTCTTCTTATTGTGGGAAGTTAAGCTCTTCATCTGAGTTGCTCCCTAAGCCTACTATGTTACAGGTGCTGGGTCCTCTGTTCGTGAAGGATCCTTGTAGAAATTTGGAGCAAGGATAATGTTCCCCTGATTTATTTTGTTCCGGATCCACGACTTCAAAGTGTAGCAGATCTCGAGAGTGTGACCCAGACGTCTGTGGTAAGGGCAGTAATTTAGATTGTCCGTCATGTCTGCCTGTTCAGGGACGGTGATTGGGGGAAGTTCTAGTCCAGCCCTTAAGGCATGGGCAAAGATAATGCCAACCTTCTCTTTTTTGAAGACAAAGTCATCGTCATTCTCGCTGAGATAGAGTCGGCTTTATTTGGCAGAGTAGGCAAAGGAGTTGCCTCTCATCTGCCGGACATCCCTTTCCTTTTCTGGTCATCTAACTTTCACTTTCAAGTCTGTTGGGAACAGGTTTCGCCTTTCTCATCGGGCCTTGGCTTTAGGAGGTTTTTTGGAATGTTCTTGGTAGGCCCCCCTTCAATTACCTGCATTAAGAGATTTAGGGGATCCCATTAAACCTGTGAAACATTCCACGTTCTCACTTAAGTTGGCAAGCGCAAGCCCAAACAAAGCAAACCTCCTTTTTCATTTCGGCTGATTCAACCGAGATTGAGTTGCCTTTCCTTTGCTCTTTCTTTGCCCCCTGCCTACTTTCTTCGGATCGTTCTGACGATGCTTATTCTTTTTGATATAACCTCGTCTCAAGGGCCGCCTGCATAGCAATCAATCGTCGTTGGCGCTTCCTACTCCTTCGGCTAACACGAGTGCTCCATTCTCCTTGAATATATCTTTCATCATATTTTGAGTCTTCCTTGCTCTTCCGATGCTAGAACTAAATAGGCTATGCTTGGCGAGATCTCAGCTATCGGGCAAAGAATATCTCCAACTATTACAAGGATTTGAGGTGACCACAGGTTGCTTAGGACAATCTAAAACTCTTTTTTTTGGAAAGGAGGATTTCGGCTTCTTCATTCCCGAGTGCCAATTCGATCTTGCGGTTGCCCCCCCTCGTTTGGGGCCACCTCTGGATAAAGCCATCTTTCAATCCACGTGGATGAGTTTGATGGGGTTGAAGAGGGGGCCGGTGGGGCTACTTGGGACGGCCCAGCTTCAGAGAAGGCGACTGCATTGGCGGGCGGCACAGTCCCTGATTCGATGGGCAGCGGTGGAGCTTGACGCCCAGGAGTCTGATTTACTTCTATCTCTGATGATAAAGTGAGGTACTTTCGCCAACTACCCGAGTCCGATTCAGAATTTTGTATTGAAGAGGGGCCGGCATCACCCCTGTGCGGCCCTTGGTTAACTGTCTCGTTTCCTCCCGTCATATTCATTATCGTTCCGTCAAAGATCCCGAAAGCGGCTAGAAAAAAAAACCAAAAGGAGCCATCCTTCACGGGCTAAGCCCCTACTCAACAGGACTTTTCTCCCAAGAGAGAACCCCATTTTCGAAAGTAGGGACTGAAAAAAATCCATTGAGCCGAGTTTCAGACAAAAAAGATAGAAAAGACTGGACACTGTTGCTACAAAGAGGAAAGGCATCGCAGCCTTTGGCCCTATCTTAAGAAGCGATCGAAATAACTCTTGCATGTTCACAGCAGTTAAGTAAATCAGCTTCCACCACCACAACCTCAGCGGTCATGATGACAACATCCCCCGCAATTCAACTTGAGGGTTACCAGTCAAGGTATATTAAGGATTGGGGCTTCCGCAACACCCCATGGGGAGCCATACAAAAAAAGTATGACCACCGCTTCTTAAAGAAAGACCAAATCCGCATTTCAAAAGCCTGGGATCCTGTCCCTTGGACTACTTTAGTAAAGGGAGAATGGCAACTGGGCCCTGCAGTGGTAGAACCTGGTGAACCGGACGTACTAAAAAGAAACCTTTTCTTCTCTTACGAAATTCCTGACTAGTCGTAGTTAGCCTAAGGACCAGAATAAGAGGTTTCGGCGTATCGGGGCTGCTAGGCTCCTTTCTCATGGGAGGGGTTCGCATCCAACTCTTCTCGATACCCGGTCATTGGCACCATCTTCTAACTCGTTAAGCGTAAATAGCCTATATAAGATAACTCTGATCGTCTCCTACTTCTAACTCAAGTTATTAGCCCCCTACTGACTACCGTGGCAGGAGAAGCCGCGAAGTAATTTAATAGCTCGACTGAGACGGTTACGAAGTAAAGGCGCTCGACTCTGACAAGAAGAGACTACGCAGTAGTGTGGCGTGGTTGGTTTTGGATCTCTAGCACCACGACTTTTGTTTCAGAACACCTTGGGTGATGAGGCACACAAAGGGTCAGGGGAGGCCAGACGTACCGGGCTAAGGGTCCGCGGGAAGACCTTATGAACAAAATAAAGAATCAGTGAAGCGAAACTTCCGAGTGACGAAGTAGCTCGACCGTGAGTGAGAGGCGAACCGTGTAAAAGTAGGGTTCCTAAGCAAACGAAGGTGGACAACGGAAGGGTTGGGGCTTATACTCCAACAGGTATTTCCATGGCTAGAAAGGCTTCTTCAATCCAGCCGTACCTTACCCATGATCGACCCGGGGCTTTTGAGCGAGCAAGCCACTTCTCGGCAAGCTACCGTTCTTTCATAACCGGGGTCTTTATCCGCCTAATTGTAATTTGATGGACTTCTTCACTTCTACTTCGTAGCCTCGATCGAAAGCCAACTACAGACAAGTAACAACTTCTTGATACCATTCGCGCGACCTCCCAGACAGCACCCGCTTACCATAGGCGCGGGGAGAAAGACGAAATAGGATGGGTTTACAGCCCTAGGCAATAGTTAAAAAAGAGCGTGTCCCAAGTGAGTTCTGATCGAAGGTGAGCACCAAGTTCCCATCAGGAGCAGAGGCAGTTCTTTCCAGATCCAGGAAAAACAGACTTTATTTCAAGAGTTCTAGTCGCGCCTCTCCACTCTAACAAAGTAGTCCGAGGTTATGAAATAAAACGTAGGTTTTCTATACAAATGGTGCCCATTCGGCCAATGTTGAGTGTCAGGCGAAGCTACCCTCGGTTCCTGCCCCCGTATCAATGCGACCAGGGAATCGATGGCACGTACCGTTGTCAGTTACCAAGTGATGATCTTAAAGCCCAATCCGCAGCCTAATCACTTCGGCTTGTTCCTTCCTCGGTGGATTTCCAAGAGATTCCACTACCGTGGGCTATGCCTGGTCTTATTTATTGATCATCCTATGATCTCCATTGTTCTGATTTCCCTGCCAGGAAGTGGAGAGCTTGCTAAAAAGCTCCTCGCAACGAGATGGGCTGGGTGTCTGTCTTCGTGCTCATCAACTGGAGAATCTCGTTTCTCTTTTAGTTGATCGACCTCTAATCGAGATCTAGGTTCTGAAAGAAAGGCACTGAAAGTGTGCGCCTGCCTCAAAAACTTTATCCCCGTAGAAACCATTTTACTGGATAAACGTCTTTGCTTCGCAACCTTCTTGATGATGGTGGGCAAATAAAGTCTTCACTTCGTTCAGAACCTGCCCTTCTTTCACCGTTGCTTCGCAACCTTACATCTGCCAACTTCGATTCGAAATCCCGGAAAACAAGCTCCTGTCAAGTGAGCGACATCAGCTTACGAGCCAGATGATAGATGATGCAATCAACCATACAATACAGTAAATGAAAATAAGGGTTTCGGGGTAGAATGTTGAAGGGATACGTACCCAGCCCCCGTAAAAGTGCAGAGCTTTACTAGGAATGAATCGGAATTCGAGACAGTTAGAAGGGTTGGAGGTCCGGGTAAAGGTGGAGGCTCAATTACACGAGAATCCCCGCGAGCCCTGGAACTAGCCCGATATTCTTGTGCAACAGGGGAAGCTTGGATGACAGACCATTTCAAAAAAGCTACGAAAACCAAGGGTGGGTTCTCAGTCCGGTTGGGCAGATGTGGACGAGCTAAGAGGCCACACCTTCCTCCAACGGTCGTGCTCCCATATACAACCAGTTGTGCTTATACAGTGAAATCTTGTTTTTTCTATCAATAAACAAGGTAGCGGGTGGCCAACCCACCCGGGGGACTGCCGAGCCACAAAATCCCGCGGATTCTCTAAAAATATCTCCGTTTTCTTTGTTTAGGGCTCTCCATAAGCTAATAATGAATGCCGAGATCAAACGACATCATGTACCACGGTTAGAGGGACCTCTTCTGCCTACTCTTCTCTATGATATTATAGGTTCAATGAAGTTAGTTTCCGCTGCTGCTTTGCACTTGACTGAAGGCACCGAAGGTGATGTTGCCATGGTATTTATGTGTGGGAAGTGGAATGCGGGCATCCGCTGGTCAAGTTTTGGAGGTTGTCCCGGAAGGCATCTTTCTCTCCCAATTGCCAAGAGGATTCATCTCGCTGCCTTTCCTATCAAGAGTCATAATAGAATTCGAAAAGAAGAAGACGGGTCAGAAGATACCGATGCCGATGGTGGTGACATTCCACGAAGCGGAGGCGAAAGTCTTATACGAGACGAGAGGGCTAAAAGCTTTCAATTTTGACCAGCTCAACAAAGCGTTAAATCCATGTTCGTCAACCAAGCAAACGAAGTGAGGTTATGAAATAAACGAAGTGAAGTGGAAGAAGAAGAAGAAGCAGTGAGGCGCCGAACGTAGTGAGGTGGGAAGAAGAGAATTCCGATGGATTCTATTTATATGACATTTGACTCCGTAACCTCTACTGCGCAGCCTCGTGAATACAACCGTTAGGCTGCGAAGCAGATCTTGTGCAATCAATAAAAAAAAAAGAATGAAGGAGCGGAACCTTCCTCTGACTCACTTCGGTGGCAGGAGATTCCGGAATTACTACGCAAGATAAGGGGACTCTGTCAAAGAGGCACACTCATCTCGATGGCTTGACGGAACACGGCCGCACACCCCTTTGTTGTCAACGCGACTGAAACGAAAGAGTGGCGCCTCGGCCACTGCTTTGTATTGAAAGTGGTGCTCCTCGTCATGCTTGCCGTGGGAGGGGATGATTACAAACCATCCCTCTTACCAGTCCCCGTCTCCCTGACTCGTCCGGGGATCCCTCGTATCATTCCGTCATTTCACAGATGTAGGGTCCGTAAGGGCGACGAAAGGTAGGATGCCCCTGTTTGGCTTTTGTTTTCCAAACAGGGTTTGCCGCTAAGCCAACCCTCCATATCTGGACGCTGGTTCAAGTCAACAGTGGCAAAGATTGCCCACTTCACTTCGCTTCACTTCCACCTCACTTCGTTTACTTCGTAACCTCATGTTTACACAAAATGTTGTTGTTAAGGAATTCCCACTATGGTCTCGAGAGAACAATCCTAACCCAAAGCTTGGAAAACAGTTCATAATCCTGCCTTCGATCTCCGCAAGCGGAGGGTTTCGCACTCAACCAGCGGGAGATTGCTCGACCATACCATTAGGGAGAGGGGATTGAGACGATCTTGAGCGTCAGGCGAAGCCGAGACACATCCATACTAGAAGCCATTCGAACTTCCAGCAAAAGGACTCGGGGGTGACCTAACCGAGTCCATCTTGTTCCCCCGTACCATCCCAATGTGATTAAGATCAATCCGAAGCCCAGACGTTTCGAGCTCTGTCTCGATCAGATGCATCAGAGGCGCCAAAGGCGTGAGGGGAGGCTTGAAAAACTGCCGGAATGGTCCTACGGGTATCTTTTCCCATCGGAGGTAGTGCCCAACGGGAGAAGGGGCCGAAATGGGGTTTCTATTACCAGAAAGCGTCCATTCAGATGATATCTAGTGGCAAGCACAGACCTGATGAGATCCCCCTTTCCATCCTATTCATTCCTTAAACAGGCAAGTCCCTTATGTAAGTAAAGAAAAGGGTTTGGGATCAGCTGCAGGTTACGAAGTCAAAGTAGTCGTGAGGCACCGAAGGTGTCCATGTGGAGAAGCGAAGGCTCCGCAGGAAATTACGAAGTACTGAATTTGCATATAGAAAGACGATGGATCCGTGTCTTATACCAACGTACAGATAAATGCTAGAAGTAGCCACAAGTAGAAGAACAGGAAAGATTGAGACTTACGTGGATAGCTTAATAAAGAAAAGGGGAACGAAGCCCCCGGAGTTGATAGTTCGATCCACCCATAGAAAAGTAAGAAGGTTTCTGGGACTTGGCTCCATGATAAGGAGGCTATCAATAACTTAGCTGTTAGCTTATTATTCATTGAGGAATCTGTTAATGGGAATATTTGTTCACTCCCTGGCGGATTTCCCTCTCTTGGTTCTAGTAAGATAATTGCTCTTGGCAGACCTGTGCTTATGGAGGAAGTAAAAGCGAGTCTGTTTGGATTGGTTTTGTGCGGCAACAAATTTTTTTTGAAAAGTCCAAGATATTTTGCTCTCCTAATATTGGTGCTGGTCTTGCCCATCAGATAAGTAATGTTTGTGGTTCTTCTTTGACTAAGTAACTCCCTTGGGGTGCCCCTCATCCATTCTCGAGTCACCAAGTCCACCTACAAGGAGATTATTGAGAAAAGCCAAAAAAGGCTTGCTGCTTGGAAAGCCGAATCTTTATCTTTGGCTGGGAGAGCTACTCTGATTCAATCAGTGACATCTTCCATTCCTATATATACTATGCAGTCAGTAAAGCTACCTATTAGTGTTTGTAAGCGGTTGGAATAGCGTCAGTTTGACGCAACAGAGCTCGGTTCGGTTCAGTCTTTGGTTAACAATGCCAATGCCTTGACCAGATTGAAGCATGGGTTGCGGCATCCAATGAGGCTAATCCAGCAGAGAAGAGAAGAGCGAATTCGACTCACTTTCTTTCATGAATAAAGGGGTCAAGCGTTATGGGAGCACGCGCTTTAAAGCGATCGAGGGGGCGATAGATATGCAAGCGAACCCGATGCCACGGGGCTGGAGCCTTCGCGTTCATTCTCTGCGTTGTACATAACGTTCTAGCGTAGCGTGCTGCTCGCGTACGTAGCGCGCTCGCTCTTCCTTTGCTGCTTTCGTGTGCGGCGGGCTGTGCTGGCTGAGCAGTTTCTCATTCTGCTCCTGTGGTGTGGACAATTCCACCACTACTGATTGACCCGACTGACTAATCTCCCAGGCACAAAGCTAGCCTGATTGGGACTCACAAGATGGCTCATCAAAGGCCTTAATCTGCTAACAATTTTTTTAGAAATCACTTTGTAAACAGTATTACACAAGCTAATAGGTCTGCATGGACATTGGACTGGGAACTTTGGGAACCAAGGCAATAATTGTGTCATTGAGAGTCTCCGGAAGAGAAACAGCTCAAAACCAGCTTGATAATGTCCTCCTTACAACTATTCCAGCAGTTATGGAAGAAAGTAGCAGGGTACCCATCAGGCCCTGGGGCTTTGAGTGGGCCAATAGAGAATAGAGCATCTTTAATTTCTTCTTCAGACACATTCCTACCTCAGATCAACAGGCTCAATGACAGGAAATAATCTAGGTAAATCCACAACCATGGAATCAGAATTAAGCTCAAGAAAAAGGTAAAGTATTCCACAGCTAAGTTATTGATAGCCTCCTTATCATTAACCCAAATTCCATCACTAGTCTTCAACCTTTCAATCTTGTTTCTTCTTCTCCTTAAAAGAGTGGAAATGTGAAAGAACTTTGTATTTCTGTCCCCACCTTGTAACCAAGGACTTCTGTTTCCAAAACAAGTTCTCCTGATCCAGAAAAATATCATACTCCTTCTGATAATTATGCTCTAGTTGAATTAAGAAAGGAGAATATCTTCTACAAAGAGCCATCCCTTGCATTCTGGCCAAAATCCTCTTCTTTCTATGGACCAAAAACTTCTTTATTCTATTCATACAGCTTCCCAGACAAATTACTCAACTTGGACACAATGTCCAAGTCAGAATCATTCCACTCCTCATCAACAACCTGCTTAAAATTATCATGCTTGGTCCACATAGAAAAAAAACCTAAACGGTTTGAGCCTAGGATCAGGAATTTTGTCAGAAACAAGGCTAATAACTAGAGGGCAATGGTCTTTCTTTCAGAACCTTAGCCAAGTAATCATCATCTCTGGCTGACTCTCTTTCAATTGGTGGTGTTGGCAAAACAGCCTTAGAAGAAACCGCTACAAGGTACGAAAGTTACTTGAGGGACTAAGAGGAGCCAACAGACCACAGGCTATTAGGGGAAGCCCAGAGCCCCCAGATAACCGCCGCTCAGCCAGAATAAAGAGGGACCACAAAGTGGCATACATACACGGCCAATCAAGAACAATTGCATCACCCACCCCGGCTCAGATTCAGGCAATACGAAGCTATCTGGATCTTCCATAGCCTCCTCGAGAATCTATATTTGTGAAAATGAAGCAATCTTTGTGAGGTCGGATAGCCTTAATCCATGTTTGGGCTCGGGCCAAAGACATCTCATGAAGAATTAGGGGTTCGGGCCGTGCCGATTCCCTGATTCGAATCATTCTTTCTTTTGATAGCAAGCGCGGTTGGTTCACTCGCAAATCCATGGTAACCTTGTGTGTGCCTCTTCCCAAGGTTGAGCTACTGCGTGCCTCTTGTTGGAAAAATCTCCATTTCATTAAGCTAAACCGAGCCTACTCGCTAAGCGATGGGCCAGTCTCCCCGGTTGGTACATCTTGCCTAGTTTGATCAACGGGAGGAACGAAGTGAAGAAACAAACCCATTAGATTCTTCCATCTCGCTAACTAAATAAACGGCGTCTCGCACTCTTACCTCGCCTTTGGCGCCTTCTACTTTCATTCACGACCCAAGCTTCGATTTCAATCTGAACTAAATCACCCTATCCAAATCAGGATCGGCGACGGACCAATCATCCATTCATGCGCAGCCTTTACTTCGTAACCTCCGGGGCAACATAGATCCAGGGGCCAGAAACACCGTATTTATTGTCAGAACCCGTGTTCACCGCGCTCTGAGACACCCGAAAAAACTGTATTTTCCGGGGAAAAAAGAGGGCTATAAGTAGGCCGTTTGCTATTGCTATAAGGGCTGCTCGCCTTTATACGGCTTGGCTTCGATATCGCTCCTATGTAGTGGTCGGCCTATAAAGTAGTATTCCTGCCATACTAGAATGCCTATTATCTAGTGCTAGAAGCTTCGCCAGAAGCAAGCAAGACGAGGCCGCTCTGCTTCGTAGACAAGGCTCGTTCCGTACTTTACTTACGAGCTCGTGTAGTACTCGCCCCTATCTCTAAAGGGGCTTATGCACTCCACTCGCTGTTTACTAAACGAACGTTAGAGCGAGCGAGCGAAGCCTTCAATTTAGTGGCTTCCCCCCTTATCCCTCACCCTACTCTTTCATTTACGCTTAAGCTTCCCCGGTTTGGGGGATTAATTGATTGGATACCCGAGAACCATAATCTTTCCTAGGAACAGCTTCTACGACGATAGGCGTAAAGGCATGATTAGTTCCACAAATCTCACTGCACTGACCATAGTAAACTCCCTCTCGCTGTACCGAAATAGAGATCTGATTTAAACGACCAGGTACAGCATCACATTTGACACCTGACGAAGGTACAGCCCAACTATGAGGTACATCAGCAGGTGTTACAATAATACGTATATGAGTTTTGTCCGGTACAACCACTCTATTGTCCACTTCTAATAAACGTGATTGACCCAATTCTAGATCATCTTCTGGAATCGTATAACTGTCAAAAGTGAGTGACTGTTCATCGGAACTGTTATAGTCTGAATACTCGTAAGTCCGATACCATTGATGTCCAATAGCTTTGATAGTAATGGCTGGATCTACTACTACCTCGTCCATTGAGTATAACAGAGCAAATGATGGTATAGCAATGAACATCAGGATGATACTAGGAAATATGGTCCGAAGAATCTCGATAGTAGTTCCATGAACAATCCTTTGCGGGATTGGATTTTTTTTATAGTGGAAATGCCATAAAGCGCGAACCAAGATCCGTGATACGAAAACCAAAATCAGAATGAGGAAGAAAAAGATATCGTGATGTAAGTCCATTATTCCTTGCATCATAGGTGTTGCTGCGTCTTGAAATCCTAATTGCCATGGTTCCGCTGCATCACAAGGAACAATTGTGAGGAATAGCCATTCTAGAACAATCATTTGGGTTGGTTCATTCTTTAACTGCTCCGCCCCCCCCAAAAAAAAGAAGAGAGACTTGTTCTTGCTCTCCCAATTCAGGAAGACGTGAGTTGTGGTTGGTTGTTGACCAACAGAAAGCATGGGAGAAAGAAGGAGTCACAGCCAGAGATCAAGCAAGAGACTTCAACAACGGGGGGTCCTTTACTTAGAATATGTTATTTTGACGCCGTTCCAACCTAGCTCAAAATCAATTGGAACGCCCCAATTGTTGAATATGATTAAACACATCAGCAACGTTTGAGACGTTGTATATACTATCAGTATCACAAAAATATACTTGCTCAAGATGTGAAAAAAGTCAATCACTTTTTCTGATCTTGCACCTTCTAACATCTCAAGTTGAGAATTCTCGTCACGCTTTTTCATTCACGATTTTATGTTCTCGTCGATTCTTCCCCTCGTTCCTTTTATCTTGGACATCTCACTTGAAATGCAATCAATGCATTCATTCTTTTCGATCTTCTACTCAGATAGACTGAACACCAACCCAATCTCGACAAAGTGAAAAGTAGAATCGAATTGATTCGATCATTCAAGTCGGGTATCATTTATCTACGCTAGAATCCGCCCCACGTTAACCGCTTTCTTCTCTTATGAAATTTCTAGTTTGATCGAGGACAGTACACCTTTTTTATTTAAAAGATTTTCCTTATTATGGTGGTGGAGGATATAGAGTGCTGGCAAGGCTGGATCACAAGCGATCTCGGCATTTTGACCGTATCTTCGCTATGTATACTAAAGTCCGTGGTTCAAGTGATTATCCATTTGAATTATGGCTTGGTCGAGTGAGCTTTCGCTTGGAAAGTCCAGGATACGCTAGACTAGACGCTTTCTTTTTAGCTGACTTTAGCGCTTCGCTTGCTAACTCTTCTTTCAATGGAATAAAAAAGGTAAAAAAGATCACTACTATACTTACTGAAAGTGGCATTTATATAAAAGCTCTTATTTCAATCTCCAGGAGGGATGATACGCTTCCGATCGATCTGTCTTCCCCATGTTGTTACTGGCCCTTCTTCTTCTCCCATTTTTTGAGGCGAATGAGGTTGCCTTTTTTTATTCACCTACCTTTCGAGTCAGTATAAAAATAACAGCAGCTTTAACAAAGGATATTCCTCCCCGGTAGAAGACTCAACCTTCAATCAATGTCCGTCCCCTGCCCACACTCACCTCAACCTCACAGGTAGCCTACCCAACGGCTCCACAGAAGGAAGACCAACTTCTATTGATTGAATCCCCCACACGCTATGTGTGGATAGAATACGCGCGACTTGAGCAGTTTCTAAGAGAATGTATAAAATAAAGATCAACACCGATCATATGACACAAAAAGCTTCGCTACATTAACGGCTTTTGGATCGAATTCCCACTTTCCAGGTTATTATATATCTTTGACTTCGTACCAGGGATCAAACTCTAACTCGATTCTTTGGTGACATGAAGCAGTGGCATTCGGCCTTGCCATTGAGTAAGCGCTTGAAGTCAGCTCTTTGCATTGAAAGATCCGGTCTAAGCTAGGCTGCAAGATAGGCTAGAGTCATAGTTCAAACCACTTCTTTCTATTAATTAATAAGGTCAGGCATTGACTAATTAGTAAGTCAGCTCGAAGGAAGTCAAAGCGGAATAAAGAAGGATTTGCGTATAATATAATAAAAAAAAAGAATGGCATGAAATTCAGCTGTGGCTCTCGTTCAAGCAATTGATTCTTTCACGCCCCCTTCGTTAACTAGAATCTCGCTCGTTTCGGTAAAGGAAAGCGCCAAGCAATGGTTGATGGTCATCAATATGGTCAGGTTCAGTCTTCACGAGGGATTCAGAACTAGTGAATTGATCCTTCTCTTTTGGCTGCAGACTTCGGTCAAGGAAAGATTCAAGCTAGCCCTTCTTCCTGGGCAATGAGGCTATCTCCGGGCCTTCCAGCTTAAACTAAAGGAGTTGAGTGAGTAGCGACTTCTTAACTTAATAAGTAGTTGAAATCAGACTATTTAGGAAAAGGCGCGCCTTTACGTCTTAACGAATCATTGGGATTCGGTGTCTGAAAGTGGAGTTCGTGATCCTTAATTAAGAATTAAGACCTCTTGGCGTAACCGTCCTTAGTTTAGTATGCGCTGTCTTCCCGCTCATACTTCCTTGCTTTTCTGTGTTTTGAATCAGAGTCCGAGAAGGTAAGCTCTGAGTTGCCAAATCCTTAACAAGTAAGCAAGTAAACTACCTTGAGCGAATGCTCTTTGTTGGAAGTAGTTGTCGATGTGATCTCTCCGACGTCCTAATAGGCTTTCTGCTCGATAACCTAATCTTTGAAGTTGAGTCTTTCCCCTTAATGGGCGAGGAGTAGGTGTTGAATCTTCTTGGTGAAATCCCCCTGGCAAAGTTTAGCCATAATTCTTTCATCATAATAGGCAGTTTGATCCACTAACTCGAAATAGCAGAGCAAAGCCTTTCACCTCGCCATATCACTATGAATAGGGAGAAGATTCTACCCTATGTAAGGAAGAAATAGAAGGAAAACAGGTGAGTTCGTGAGCGTTTATTAAAAAAAAATGCAATTGCAGCGTATTAAAAGCTACTAAATCCTTTCCATCTGCATGATTCGAATATTGGTCTCAAACGCCTATAGGTCATAATATTGAGGGGTTTCCTACTCAAAGTAAAGTAATGACTAGTATTCCCGTTGAGGGATAAGAAGAGTTGAATGATTTTCTTCCATTGTTCTCTCTATGAGATCCCCTGTTCTTAGGCGCCTGCTTATTCGTTCGTCTCTGGGGAAGTTTCTTTAGTCTATTCTTTTTCGTTGATCTGTTGGGGTAAGTCGGCTCTTTTTCTGTAAAAAATAGCAATTTCTGAGCTGTCAATCTAAAACCCGGTGTCGATTTCGGCGACTCGGTAAGATGAATCTATAGTTTTTGGGGTTAAACATCTCTATGCGCTCTACCGCTTTCCGCAAGTGTTTCTGGTATTTCGGCAGAGATGGAAAGTACAATAGCAGGAGATTCTTTCACAAGCGAGTCTGTAAGAGTGCCTGAGTGTGCATCCTCTTCGAAAGGAGCTGATTGACTAGCTAGTCCTGCACCGCCGGCTGCCGCTGTCGGGGATATGCCTATTCGTACTGAAGAGGCACTACTTAATTTACTCTAAGTCGCGGTGTGAGGAATCGTACCCCGCCCTGCCCTTGGGAGGGGAGGAGAAGAAGAAACTCGTAGTTCACTCTCCGGTAGTTGCTCAAGATCAAGTTCTTAATCAATAGGGATCTGTAAAGGTAAAGCAATCGAAAGTCGTAGCTCAACAGATTGAGACTTCGAACTTCTTAGACGTTCGTGATGAAGGACGCAATGCCGTGTTAACTGTACTTTTCATTTTCTGTCGCTAGATCGGCCGAAAGTAGCTCCCCCTATAGCGGGTCGAGTTTATGGAAAAGAACTTGCTCAAGACGCACATTATGTATTGGTGGATTTCGAAACCGAGACATGGCCTTGAGACCTTGACTGGGCGATGGTTTACTCCCACCGTTGCCGACCTAGCCTAACTTCCCGGGGAATTCAAAGGATTCTATCTATTTCCCTTTCTTCAAAAGTTTTCCTAGTCAAAGGCTATCCCTTCTCTGAAACCCCAAAAAGGCCTTTTTCTGCCGAAAGGATCCTATCTTATCTGGAAGCCCCATTCCCATCTCCACTAGACAGACTTTGGAGTCTAAGCATTCCCCCGCTACCTCGGTAAGGTTATAGAGAGCTCGTTTCAAAGCGTTCTAGGGTCTTCGAAAGGTGTGCTGAGTTGCGCCCTTTCTTTTGAGGCTCGAGAGACCTCGCAAGTAAAGTCGTGCATGTGTAAAAGTGCGGGCGAAGGGATAAAGGGATAATCGGTGGAAGAAGTCCATGCGTTGCATGACTATCAAGGCGTACCTCCACCCAGTTCGAAAGGGTAGAAAGAAGATCCGTCCTGCCCAAAGCAAAGAAAGTTAGGCGTGTTCGATCTCCTCGAACCCCTACAGGACAGGCATCAAGGGAAGTTCTCGAGTGCGACCATCCCGAGCAAGAAAGAGTAGGGCTTTTTCCTTTTTTTCTGTCGTAGGTGAGGGAGATGTGCAGGGATATCATAATCTGGCCCCAACCCGACCCGATGGTGATCTACTGGTTGGGAATTCACTACTATTATTATATAAAAGTAGCTGCGGATGAATGCCCATCATAATCATCTGCTCTAGATTGAGAATAGGCGCTATGGGCCTTAATGGCTTTGAGGGAAGTGGAGTACCGCTAATCGTTAAGCCTTTTCGGTCTGTGACCTTCTTGATGGACGACCTTTAATATACTTCACCAAAAGTAAAAGAGAGTCTTTTTGCTAAGGCTTTCTCTGTAGCAAGGCCGACACAAAGATTTTGTTCGCACCTCTAGGACATTATTGTTCTTCTCCTTTATGTCGATGACATAATCATTACTGGAAGCGATGTAGCAGGTATCCGCTCGCAAATTCATTCTCTGTCGCGATGCTTTTATAAGTAGAGTCTTCCTACTCCTCGCATGTACTATTTTTTTTTGGAGTATCCCTTTGTTTTGCCACTACCTCTTCAAACTAGCTTCACCCCTCAACTTATCAGTTGAGCGATTCTTCCCTACGAAAGAGAGCATAATGTAACTTAGGGAGGAAAGGCTCGGTGTTGAAAACCTCGAAGGCTTTAGGAGTCAGGCAACATAAAGATGCTAAACTATCACCTCTCTCTATGAATAAAGCGGAAGCCCAGGTTACGAGGCTGTTAAAGAAAACTAGAAAAAAGATACTTACATGGAGGTAAACGAAGCCCCGAGCCCACCATAGGCGACTCGAACAGTAGCATTGGCTGCTATGATTGGAGCTGTGATATTAGCTATGGCCTTAGGTGAATCAGTCACAATAGAGGGAATTGTGCTATAATGGGTGCTGTTACTTAGGCTACTGCTATTCATAGTTTATTGTCAACTTCTACGATAGAGGAAAGATAAGAAGGGAGGATTGAATTAAGATGCATCTTTAATAGGATACAGAGACTTTCTCAATATTAAGGGATTTTCTTATGTACGATAATTAGAATACAAACACGTACTCATAAACGGGACACCTTTGGAACTCAAGTCAAAGTCCCCTTATTCCATTTCGCCATTGCAAACAATAAGTTTAGCCAATCAATTCCACTCCCTTAATTCTTTGAGATTAGGAGAGTCCTCTTGTTGTAAATAGATCAAGAAAACCTATAACCATTAAGTTAATTTTACTCTAACCTAAATAGCCGCCCCTCAAGGCGGGACGGGTTGTTCTCAATCGGCGAAGCTAGCATCCAATGCGTTCTGCTTGTGCCGCTCACCCGAGCGGCACAAGCAAGACTCACAGGAATCAACTGTAAGAAATCCCCTGTTCGTTGATATAAAAAGAATTCATAAATGAATCAAAAAACAAACAAAAAAAAAGGAAGATAAAAATATCTCTCTTTATTGCTTGCTTATATAATCATAGAACGCCTTGTATCTGAATCTGATATCGGATTTTCTTACCTTCCTGTACGAGTAGTGAAGAATTATAGTGAGTTGTGGTTGGTTGTTGACCAACGGAAAGCATGGGAGTCTTTGGGCATAGGAGGTTCTCTCTCTCTCTCTTACGATATAAATAAGTCCGGGAATGAGCTATCATATGCCTTCTGTTTGAAAGGCTAATTTCCTTTTACTCAATGAAGAAAGCTAAAACTAAAAGAGTAGGACATAGATTGTATTATAAAAGTTTAATGAGAGATGCGAATCATAGCGTATCCAAAGTAGTACTTCTGTTTTGTTTTCAAGGCAATTAAATTCTTACTGTCCGGTAAGGCAAGGAAAGGCTTTTTCCCCTAAGGGCGAACTTAACCGGGCATGGAAGGCAACTCTATCAAGTAAAGCTAGTCGTCAGTCAGGGTTGAGACAGTAAGGTCGTTCAGGCTTGCTTGAGACGGTAAAGTCGGGAAGGCCTCGTTCAAGTTCTATTCTCTATATGAGCTTCGGGTAACCAAATATGAACTGGTACCATGGGTGACGGCGAAAGAGGCACTTGTAACCGATAGCACTGGACTTGCTTACTCGAATTAGTCTTACTAACTATTCTCAAATAGAATGTGCTCTTGGGATAACAATAGGAAAATGAAAGTCTTGCTTGTACTGATCTTATTTCTAGTTAATAGCACCTTTCATGTGAAGACTAAAAAGCAACTAAGATAATAAGAGCTATAGCTAGATGATCATCTTCTATCTCTTGACCGGACTAGTCTCGTCCCATCTGGTTTGGCTGACATAGACAAAGGGTATCCTTCCGGGGTGAACGCGCTTGGTACGGTGAGTTGCTAGCTATGGCCCAATATAAAGCAATATGAATACGTTTTCTTACTGGGAGTCCGAATGAATGGATATTTTCTATTGATTATCCCACTCACTCTCTTTCTTACACTGACTTGTTAGCTATTTTGTTTGCAATTTACACTTTAAACTACTCAGCCAATAGGAAGAATGGAACAAAAAGGGAATCCAACTCGATTACAGGGCACTATAACTCGCGTAAAGGGGGATGAAAATGACTCTACTGAACAAGAAGAGGGCGAAGGATAGGTATTGTCAGTCATCTTTTCAAGTGTAAAAGAGACTTGTTGGCTTTACACCTATAACTTACTTGCCTTATATTACTCTTGCCCGGAGAGTTTATATTGGAAGAAAGCCTATACTTATATTTTTATATTCTACACTACCCAAAAAAATATTATCCATTTTTACGGGAAAGAGCTGAGAGGGAACTGGACGAAACTTACATGCAAGGAGACTTTAATTGGATCGCAAGGGGAAAGATATATAAAAATAGATAACAAAAAAGCTACTTCAACAGGGGAGAGAAAGAGGCTTGTTAAAGCTTGAAAACTGGTCGGATTAGGATAGTAAAGTAGGAGGACCAGTGCTGGCATCAGCCTTTGCCCGACCTGCTCGTTTCGTCCTATGGGCGAGCGTTCTCACTCCTCTTTCTAAAGGTTGGTATAAGATCTTGACTATTGGGATACCAATCATAGATAATACGCACATTTGCCCAAGAACAAGAAGAAAGGGAAATGGAGTAATTCCTCTTAGCCAGAGTGTGATCCTTTTTTGACAAAAGAACTTGTCTTTTAGACGTCAATGGTTTAGGATAGGTTTCCTGCCCCGTGAGGAAAAAACCTCATCAATAGGCAAGGCTATGCTTGGTGTAGCCTACTATACAAGGGCTTGGGGATAGTAGGCTCTGTTCTATCGAGGCAGATTGGATTGTACTGGGAAAGATATCCAACGGACTAGGTTCATGATTGAATATTCTGCTGGCGTCTCTACCTAATGACGAGGTGAACCCTTTGAGGGAGAGGCCTAAATTAGGATAGCCTTCAGGAATGAAAGTAAGTGCCCCTTTTATAAGAGCTGCTTCCGAACCGCTTTCCAAAGCAAAGGTAAACGACTAACTAAGCAAAGCACTAGGTACGGTCAGCCTTAGACAAGACAATCATTCACACCTTACTTTATCTATATTAACTTTTTCTATAGCCAGTCCTATTGAGTAAGGGAAGGGGTCGGTAGGCTCTCTATCTCAATCCGAGGAACTGAACTAGAGCTCAGGAAGAAGCCAGCCCTAAATCCGCTTATGATAACTTCACTTCACGATTGGACGGCTAAGCTAAGCACCAACTTCCGCAAGGACTGCCCTTAAGGATAGGAAGGCATTAGACTCTTCCGATTATGATACCCTTTATTTAATTTTATTAAATTTCGTATAAACATAGTCATATATTTTAACGCATTAACCCGGCAATCTCTGCCACTCTAAGTTATTAAGGAAAAAATCCAATCCTAAATCAATGAATGCCCAACTCGACAAAGAACATCCTGAGCAGTTACGGCAATTCACTCTTGGAGTTATGACAGTGCTTGTTATTTTCTTCCTTTTTCCGAAGCCTGTAAACCAGCTAAGAGACACTTTCATTGGGACCGTACCACTTGTGATTAGGAAATTCCTTCTGGAATCTTTAGTAATAGCCCTCCGGAGAATCTCTTGACTAGTAAATCAAGAAACTCATCACATCAGTGCCTTCTTGTGAGTGCTAGTCAGCTACCATCCTTGATTCTGTTGAGTTCCGGGTCCTTAAAAGAAGAAAGATCTTCTATAACTGATGCTGACTCCTAGAGTGAGAAACATCCAAGAGAGAAGGTGGGAAAGAAAAGTGGGGATGCGGGCTTCTTTCGTTTTCGTTTTTAATAGGTTTAAAAGTACGTTTTTATTAAAGCTTTGATTTGAGTTTGAAAAGCGAGCTGGCGAGGTCAATCCATCAGATCAGGAGGAAAGAGCAGTTGTTATTTCAACTGGGCAAAAAGCTAACGGAAACGCATAATCTCCTGTCCCAAGGTAATCTCTTTTAAAATGCAATAGCAGAAAAAAGCTTATAGCTAGAGTGCCTAAAGTAAAGCTATGAGTTAGAAGTTTAGGAGCTTGGAGTTCTAGTCCTAACCGATAGAGCAGTCTTGTCTACCTTTTTTGGTATGGAATGAAGGTAGGTGTCTATCTAGTCAGAATTTAAAGAACTTTCCTTTGAAATGAAGTCCGGTCAATCACTCTTACTTTCATCCCCGTGTCCTTTCTACCCAACAGAGTAAAAGCTGCTGTAATGGTGACTCTCCTGACCCGAGGTAAGTAGTTCGGCTAAGCCGGAAGAAAGAAATGTTAATATATAGAAGTAAGAGAGGGCGTCATCTCCCTAAAAGAGTATGCTTTTTTAGGACAAAAATCATTGAAGTCGTAGATAACTTTTTGTGGGATTTCTTTGAGGCCTAACGACTGCTAATGTTAGTCTTCCTAGCGAGGATTGCTTACTCAGATCTACGCCTATTATCCCTTCTAGCTTTTTACAGCTGTACAATGAAAATTCTGTATACTCATTGTCGATAGCATCCGAGTCTCATTAATCCGATCGGAAAGGCATAAGTCCCACATCGGATGATGGTCCATCTGCAGCCGCTTCTAGTCCGGTCCGAAAGTGCCACATCTGAGAACAACATATGAATGTGCAGCAGGAATGAAGGAAAGTGATAAGACCGGATTCTGTCCATTTGCAGTTCCTTCTCTGTTCGTATCGTAACTATTGATCATGTCTGCTCTCTATAGCTAATCAAATTTTCCTTCCCCTTTCTTTCTTACTTTATTTTTCTCTCCCACATCTTGTAATTCTGCTTTGCTGATCAATATAAAAAAAGTAGAACTTTACTTCCTCTGCTAACAGGAAGATAGGGACTTAGACCATGACTTGTCCTGATATTACATTCTGGTGACCAAGCATAGCCTAGCTTCCCTAGACCATTTCGGTCTACTCTCTTCTCTGGCAACAGAAGGAATTCTTTTAGGACTCTCGTACTTCCGGCGTAGCGTGCCTTAACTTAAAACGCATTCTCGAAGGCTTATAAAAAGACTGTTTAACAAGAATGGGTGATCCCTAGCTTTCCGCTCAAGGATGCTGGTCCGCTAGCAAAAAATTTCGGGAGAAAAGGCTTTTTCGGCAACAGCCAATTCCATTTCAACATTAACCTCTTTTTCTTAACTTCGTTCTTCGTTCTGAGGATTTTTGCCTTTGCTTCATTTTCCTTCACCTCAGAGCATTCAAGCATTCGTTCCGAGTCGACAATAGGGGGAAGAGGTCTATTCTATTGATTCTCCATCCTGTGTAATGAGAACTCCCCTTCCTCTCCTTAAAGGTAAAGGAAGTTCACGACTGGGAGTTTATGGTAGGTGCGAATCCCGGAAACTTTCATTGAAAGAAGTCAAATCAATTGAATTATTAGTTCATTCAATTTTAGTTGTGACTTAACTTTCAGTAGAATCAGTGGCGAGAGTGGAAGAAATTTAAGCTTTTCTTCAATCGGGAATAGAAGGACGAAGCAGGAACAGACTTGTCCTTTGGTCGAGCTTGCTTCACTTCCTGAGCCCTCACCACTTCCTGCGACAGCTAACAAGGGGCATTTTGGACAACTCGTTCATTTAGCACAACTTCATTCCGCTCGGGCCTCTCTTTGGAGAGTCCCTTCTTTCCAATCTATAAATATAGTGCTGGCTCGCTATTCATATTATTTCTGCTTGACCGGTACCAAGAACTCCATTTTCAATGAATTCTGGGTCTGGGCGCTTAGCAGCCCCTACTTTCACATTTCTTCCTATGAAACTACTTGGTCTACTTCCATTTAGACTGAGATGGCTTCTCTTTCGACGGATTGATCCGGACTTCCCCACTTCAACACTCGCAGGAAAGAAAGAAAAGACCTGAATCCTACTGAAGCTGCTAACAGAGACTGAGCAGATATTGACCTATGAGATTTGTACACTTCGGCTTGGCACCTTCCTTTGGTTCGTGCTCGCACGGGCCGTTTCTCTGCCAATCTCGAATTCGAATCTTTGCTTACCCGTGGGCCTTCCAGGATCACTTTTGGAGCTCGCAACGTTGAGTTTTATTCCCAGTTGATCCTTACTAATCCATATGAAGTTAGGTTAGCTACTTCCCTCAGTGGGGATAAGGAATTTCAGAATATAAAACCCGAATTAAATGGGATTTTTCCTATCTAAAATAGGGCTTTGAACCAGCCTTAGAGACCTTTTTTCTTTAAAGAAAGTCCCGTTTTAATGATTTACAGAAATTTTAGTTTTGTTCAATTCTTCAAATAAAATACTTCCTGCCAGGCTTTCTGTGCTAATCCGCATTGCTTTCAATTTAGGATAAATTTATAATGGAACGAGCCTTAGTTCGGTTCTGGTGCTCAATCTAGTAATAGTACGGGCAGGGCAGGTAAGGGCCAATTAAGAAAGACTTTGTAGGGAAACCCGAGTTCAACTAGAGTAGCGAACCTGGAAAGCTTAGTAGTTAGCCAGGAAAGCTGGAGTAGAACGCAAACTGGATAAGCGAATAAAGTCATTTTTTCACGAATTCTAGGCGGTTGTAGAGGGATTAAGCATTCCTTTGAACGCAATGAGAAGATCTAGGGTAGAAAGTAGCTCCCTAGTAGCTCAAAGAAAGTCTCGTCCCGACCTGGGGTTGGCTTGAGAAGGAGAGTCTCGCCGGTTGTTAACAAAGCGGCATGCAAGGAAGCAAAGATGAACCGGCTTGGGGGGAATAAATAATATGAATTGGAGGGTGGGTCCTTAACACCAAACTACCTTCTCTTCTAATCCTGCTACGAAATATAGATTTTCAGGCGGTAAGGTTTTGAGCCAATCAAGTAAGCGAGTACCTGTATCCGTCCCTGCTGTCGCAGGTGATGAAGTATTGGGAGTAAGAAAGGGTTAGTGAATTTAATTTCCTTCAAACCTGTCAGTGTGAAATCAAGCTTCAGAGTCAAACGGTGAAACGAAATCTCTTTCATACAAATCTTATCTTATGCTTGCCCGAGGGGATAGTAACTTCTTAGAAAAGCAAGGACGGGACTAGTTTTCAAGCGGAATTCGAAGATTAGTCTTTCTCGCCTTTCTGCTACCTCAGAAGAGGAAATTCCATGTTCAAAATCAAGATGAAGCAGTCCAAACCTCCCGTGTATACTTTTTTTCGCTTCTAGCTCCTTCCTTCCGGCGGTCATCACCTCCGGATTGGACACAAACAAGCGCACCTGCTATATATATAAATTCTCCCTAAATGATCATAGGCCGGTCAGTTCAAAGCTCTAAGAGAGATAAAAACCTCCATATCTTACCACCTATTTACTCTTTTAGTTGGTAGCCAAAGAGTTATTATAAATAAGAAAGGGAGAAGGATCCACAACGAAGGAAGGGATACTACTAATGCTTGCTTCAATCGGCTTCTTTATCTTGTGGTCGACTGCAATTGAAAGATTCGTTCCTGTTCTAGTCTAGGATTGGGCGTGGGAGAGGTGAATTCGACGAAAGAGACTTTCCGGGCGATCATCTTCTGAGCTCTGATCTACGAACACCCTCACACTGCTATCGATCCGGCGGACAGATGCCAGTTCTGCTGATCCAAGCCTCTTCTTCCGGACCAGAACAACACAGAATGCATCTTTATCTGGGAAGGCATGATTGGGAGCTAGCTCGAAATCCGAAAAATAGAATATCTCCTGGCCTCAGTTAGAAGGTTATCTGCCCCGCCTTGAGTTTCGGCCTTGCGCATTCAAGCGTTGAATAAGGCCTAAGAAGGGCTTTCCCGAGGCTGGGCGTAGATGTGTATCTATTCGGGGTCGAAATCCTCATTATTGATCATCTTGGGAAGGATCGAGTGGAATTTACGGAACCATGGACCATTACCATCGCTCCTGGGGGTCTTGTTACCATCACCGATCCGTTCGGACGGGCATGGCGCACGAAGCCCTCAGAGAAACCATTCCCTTATCCGTCGCGAAATCAATCTGTTGTGTTATCATCCCCGGTGGAATCTCCAATCGTAGGAACCGAGCTCATTCACTGAAAGCGGATGAATTCGCGGGACCAACTAGACAAAGAGGAGGGAGGAGCGTTCTCCCCAACCGAGAGAGGGAGGGAATGGGCGGGAACATCCGAAATGAGTATTAGGTTGGACCAACGCTACACCGGCCAATGAAATTGAATGAATTGAATAAAGGCTCGACCAGCCCTTGCGTAGAGATGCAATTAGGGAGATGCGTCGTGGGTAGACCCTTTGGTATCGAAAAACCTCCTGAGCAATAAGAATATTCTCACTTATATGCCTACCTGGCGGGGGCTGATTAACTTCTTCATCAAAGGCCTCAAACGATTCACCACTGGCTTGGTAATAACCTTGTTAAAGGGTGCAACTAATGGGTCTAAACTGCATCATAGTAAGAGGATTCTTTGGGCACCAAGGTAATTAAGGTACAACCAAGGCCAGTTCTTCAAGTTTTGGAGTTCCATTGCATTAATGAATACGGCTGGAAAGACCTACACCTACTACCCTTTATCAAACCTTCCCGTTTCCCTTTTATGCCGATGTCGTAAACCGATGCCTCGGATTGCCCTATCTAGTAAGGGCTTTCCTCCCGCTACAGAAAATAGATCTCTGCCCGACCGCCAGAAATGATTTTATCTCCGTATGCCCGGAAGAATTTCATATGAACATTGCTTCTACTTCGCGAACTTTAGCCAATGGAGACGGATTCACTCAGTTGCTGATCGGAATCGAATGAATATACACGACGCCTCGCTCTCCCGGACGTCCGATTGGTCGGGGGAGGGAAGTTAGCCTTAGCCTCGTCCGGCCCTGCTTCTACTTACGATCAAAAGCCTTGCCACGAGTGAGAAGCCAGTGGCGAATCTAGGTACAGATGGAAATCTATATGAGCTGACAGCACTCAAAATTGTATTTCCTGCAGCTTCTCCAGATCGATAGCCGGCATCGGAGGAAGGGGTGGGAGAGGTAGCGGTTTGATGCATCGAACTAGTGGGCTCGGCATCTGATAAAGCACCGGCAGCGGTATAGGTAGGGAGCTATTGCAGGGTCAACACCGCCTCATAGTTCATTACCTTTCCAATAAGTCTTGGGCTAAAGCCTTGCGGATCCCCTCCGAAGCAAGCGTGCTGCTCGTGGTCTATTCACCCCTTCCCTCGGAGTCGCTAGCCCCCCCCCTAACTCCTGACATTTCGTAGTTAGCTGTCCCATTGGCGAAGCGATCGACCCCTTCATAGGATATTCGTGCTACTCCGAACACTTCCCAAGCAGAGTGAAGAGTTATGCATAAGATGATTTCGAAATTTGCACTGATGACACGCGCGTGGGAACAACGAGTTAGAGGAATATCCTGTGCTGGCCATGGCAGCAACGTGAATAGGAGGAATTGAAGAAACCAATAGAGAGGCACCTGCGCAATAGGGATAATCATGATATCTGGTGGAACGGAAGGCCACGATAGCCATCATACATGCTAGAAGGCGGTCGGATACCCATTAAGACACTTCTCGGAAACCGAGGAAATATCCAATTCCGATCCTGGGTAGGATTCACCATCCGCTAGACATACCACATAAGCCAACAGTAGTATGAATGGGACAGGAACCCCTCGACCTCTTTGAGGAAAGGGCCTGACACACGGGGGCACTGGCGGATCCCGCCGACAGGAGTATTGCAAAGGAAGGTATCTTTCGCCTACGAGCTAGGTCTAATTTGTACGAAGAAAGGAGTCAACAATTCGTACAAGGGGTTGATCCGTATCATCTTGACTTGGTTCTGCTTACTCTCTTTTTGAGTCTCGAGATTCGAATTGATGAAGAGAACGTCCAACCTTAGCCTTCAGAACAGCCTTAGCTGCCAAAGCTTTCTCTGAAGCGACACGAATAGGCTCATCAAGAAGAAACGGCGCCGCAGCTGTTCCAAAACTCCTGAGAGGCTGTGAAAATTCCGCATTGTTTCTTGAGAGATGGTTCACTATCAACCGACTAGTCAACTTCCTTCTATTCCCCACCAATGTCGGACTAGGGCCCATCGAAGAAGATCCTGGTATTCTCTTAGAAAAGAAGTTCTGAAAGAACGCTCCATTTGGTCAAAACGACAGACATTTATTTCCATTGATTCTCTCAGCCCAAGGCTTCAACAAGTAGCTTCGCTTCCTCCCCATCTCTGAATAGGGCGGAAGGGATCTCTTCTTGCCGGCCGGGCCCCTTTCTCACAACTTCCAGCGCAAGGCAATGAAATTGTTCCATTACATACTCCTTTAGGTAATCTGAAACATTCACATATGCAGTCAACGCAAGAGCAGCAGCCTTCAATAAAACCTCTTTGCCTGCCGTAGCCTCAGCAATAATCAGGGAATCTAAAGTGACCGGAGCGGCTTTTCTGCTGGATTTCTTTACTTAGAAATAGATAATTCGTATTCTAAAATACATTCTCTCACCAACATCTATGCTATGCCCAAAGCGCCAAAAAGGGCTGATTCTCGCCATCTAGGAATCCAGGATTCCCGGTCTGGGATCGATCCCTTCTTTATAGTCTAGTAGCCCTTCTGAAACAAGATTCAATAGCTTCTCCTTCTGTTGACTTCACTCCTTTTGAGCTAACAGCAGCAGATGACATAGCAATAGCAGCTCCCATTTCTATTCTATATACGCGAATATCTGTTTGTGATGAAACCGACTCTCACTTCTCACCCGAGGGTTGCCCCAGACAGACTCTTTTCTTCCTCGGCGAATGCCTCTTTCTATCGACGAAACTAAGGATGTAACGCCGGGAGCTGGATCATACGTGTAGCGTCCGGTAAGGCATTCTTTTCATAGCAAGAAAAAAATGTTACTAAGGCTTTCCCCCATTGGACCAGTTTTCGTATAAAAAGTCAAGAAATTCCTGACTAGCGAGAATAAAGATCTTAAGAAAGAAGAATAGTCTCCGCGCTCGCCTCACTTACGACGAGCGAGTTCTTTGTGACCAGGCATATCACCTAGGATAATAGCTACAACACAAGAGCAAGAAGCTAGGAAGTTTACTCGCGTGACTTAAAAGGAAAGGTAGTCTACTCGTTCAACCGAAAGAAGCTAAGCTGGCAGCTGCATTCACTCTCCTTCCCCACCGAGCTCCTTACCCGCAGAAAGAAGGAGCAAGCAAAGCAACAAACAAGAAGAAGCGGCAAGCGCCGAGCAAGAAACAACAGGCAGGAAGGAAGAAAGAAGAGGCATTGAGCTAACAGCATTTTCGGCTGCCCGCCTCTCTCTTGAGGAATGCGGGAGAAGACCTCTAATCCTCTCCAATTTGAGCTACCGCCGGAAGTGATCACCTGATTTGAGCCTTCATCGGAAGACCCCAATACCTGTAGAAAAAGGGAAGTCGAAGTGACCCAAACCCCGGGCCCTATCGGACATAGACTTTGATTCAAAGGCAAGGAATCCATACAGAAAGATATCGCAGGGGTCTTTGCTGCCGAATCCCTTCATAAGAAAGATCAAACTTAAGATTCTTAGGGCAATGCGCAGCCTCTGAGTCCGTTACACTTACGAGGAATGAACAAGCAGAAGCTGCTAACAGCGATTGGTTGGCGGCTTCGTCCGTCTCTCTTGGGGATGCGGCAGTTTACTTACTTACTCGCTTTTTTATAGATGATAGAGCAAGGAATTCCAAACCTGCTTAACTAAAAGGAAAAGCCATTCAATCAAATAGAGGAAAAAGACAATCATAAAAGCTAGCCGCTGGCGGTTGAGTATGAAGACGCTTCGAATGAGCCCCAACTCTCGCATTCCGACTTCTTGAGATATAAATTCCCGAGCTATTGTTTTTCTTCCTTCTTTGGAGCGAGCTCCTGCATACTTTGGGCTACTGAGGAAATTCAACCCTTTTTTCTTTATTTGAGTCTTTTCGCACATTGTCGGCTAATCAACAAATGTGTGCGAAGGGCAAAAGACTTTGTGATTCACGCCAACAATACTCATTTTGTGGCATCAACCCTGTGAAATGGTGGGCCAAGCCTAGCCCTCCTGTTTGGCATTGGTTGGTCAAGATGCACCCGAGGCTTAGATTAAGACAAAGAAGCCGCCGAACGCTGCCTCTGAGGAGATGTATGAATACTCATTCTCTTACCAATGTCTCTACTTCTCAAATAAATTGGAGAGGCCTCGAACGCCAAATCAAGTCTTTGCGATTCACGGCGCTTCGCCAATAGTAATCCACTTTTCGCGATTTTCGACAACAATGAAAGACTCTTTATAATAAGCTGACATTTTGCTTCTCCCGTCCCTATTCCAATGCTTTATGAAAAAGAGATGTTAGGTAGTTTACTTGCTCGACCATAGGGAGTTTACTTTCTTATTATTATGTTAGAGTGTTAGAATGTCTTCCCCAATGTACAATCCGGGCATCCAATAACACTAAGTACCTCGAGTAAAAAAAGACTTTCGCTAGGACCAGAAGTAGCTAAACCATAGGATTAAGTCACTGAAGCCGAGCTTTCTTTTTCATGAGTGGTTTAAGTTTAATGTAAGTATGTTGTTATAGCCGTTTCAAAGCTATACTAATAATAGCCAGCCAACAGGGGCATCTTCCGTGGGGTTGCCGGAATGTTGGAAACTCTTTTTCAATTATATGTTCTGCAGAGTGAGTAAAGCCCTCAAGCGGTAATCGAAATTAGCTGTTTTTATTGAAACAACGCGAGCATATCCGGGTACATTGGGGAGGCCGAGTAACCATGAGTGCAGATAGACCCGGGGTCCGCCATAAATAGAAGGCCTCTTCGTGCTCTAGCTCACCTGGGAATCCCTACCAGTAAATTAAGTCACACTAAGATGACCATCCAAGGATACAATGCGGACTCCAAAAGAGCGATTGGTAAGATTCGCCTTAAGTGTCAGTTGGCAGACTTGAAGTCTGAAATCACGTGTTATGTGATTGATAACGACACGTCCTACAATCTACTGCTGGGAAGGCCTTGGATTCAGGGGAACTTTGTTGTTCCGTCCACCCTCCATCAATGCTTCAAATATGTCGACGAGGACAAAAAGTACAAACAGTCTTCGCAGATCGGAAGCCTGGGTCGAAGCTTACTGTGCGGATTCCAAGCTTTATGACCCGGCCTCGGGTGACGACTCTAGTTCAGAAGAAGAGGTGATCTCGGCACCAGGTCGCGATAAAGGGCCCGAGAAGCCCAAGGCCGAAGAAAAGCCCCTTGGGCTAGAAATTGATTAAACAACTCCACAGCCTTCGACCACTCACCGCAAGGGCAAGAGAGGCAAAGGTACTAGGGCTCATGCCCGAAACAAAGTTTATCTTACCAAAGGGGCGCCATTACGACGATGTTGAATGTCAGGCACAGCTCCAAATACAGCTATTACCCTCGCATCAATCCCAGGAGCGAAGTGGCTTGAATCGATAGAGAAGAGGGCTCGAAGGTTTTGTTATGAGTTTTGTTGCTTTTGGTTTTCATTTTCT